TCTGGATAGGTATCCTACATCTGAACTGAATTATTTCTGGTTAAAGAATCTCTTTCTAGTTGCTCTGGAACAATTAGGAGATTCTCTAGAAGAAATACGGCGTTTTGCTTTTGGTGGCAACATGCTATGGGGTGGTGGTCCCACTTATGGGGTCAAATCAATACGTTCTAAGAAGAAATATTTGAATCTCATCGATCTCATAAGTATCATACCAAATCCCATCAATCGAATCGCTTTTTCGAGAAATACGAGACATGTAAGTCATACAAGTAAAGCAATCTATTCCTTTATAAGAAAAATAAAAAATGTGAATGGTGATTGGATTGATGATAAAATAGAATCCTGGGTCTCGAACAGCGATTCGATTGATGATAAAGAAAGAGAATTCTTGGTTCAGTTTTCTACCTTAATGACAGAAAAAAGGATTGATCAAATTCTATTGAGTCTGACTCATAGTGATTATTTATCAAAGAATAACTCTGGTTATCAAATGATTGAACAACCAGGAGTAATTTACTTACGATACTTAGTTGACATTCATAAAAAGTATCTAATGATTTATGAGTTCAATACATCCTGTTTAGCAGAAAGACAGATATTCCTTGCTAATTATCAGACAATTACTTATTCACAAACCCTTTGGGGGGCTAATAGTTTTCATTTCCCATCTCATGGAAAACCCTTTTCGCTCCGCTTAGCCCTACCCCCCCCTAGGGGTATTTTAGTGATAGGTTCTATAGGAACTGGACGATCCTATTTGGTCAAATACCTAGCGACAAACTCCTATGTTCCTTTCATTACAGTATTTCTGAACAAGTTCCTGGATAACAAGCCTAAGGGTTTTCTTATTGATGATAGTGACGATAGTGACGATATTGATGATAGTGACGATAGTGACCGTGACCTTGATATGGAGCTGGAGCTTCTAACTATGATGAATACGCTAACTATGGATATGATGCCGGAAATAGACCGATTTTATATCACCTTTCAATTCGAATTAGCAAAAGCAATGTCTCCTTGCATAATATGGATTCCAAACATTCATGATCTGGATGTGAATGAGTCGAATTACTTGTCCCTCGGTCTTTTAGTGAACTATCTCTCCAGGGATTATGAAAGATGTTCCACTAGAAATCTTCTTGTTATTGCTTCGAGTCATATTCCCCAAAAAGTAGATCCATCTCTAATAGCTCCGAATAAATTAAATACATGCATTAAGATACGAAGACTTCTTATTCCACAACAACGAAAACACTTTTTCACTCTTTCATATACTAGGGGATTTCACTTGGAAAAGAAAATGTTTCATACTAATGGATTCGGGTCCACAACGATGGGTTCCAATGTACGAGATCTTGTAGCACTTACCAATGAAGCCCTATCGATTAGTATTATACAAAAAAAATCCATTATAGACACTAATATAATTAGATCTGTTCTTCATAGACAAACTTGGGATTTGCGATCTCAGGTAAGATCGGTTCAGGATCATGGGATCCTTTTCTACCAGATAGGAAGGGCTGTTTCACAAAACGTACTTCTAAGTAATTGCCCCATAGATCCTATATCTATCTATATGAAGAAGAAATCATGTAACGGAGGGGATTCTTATTTGTACAAATGGTACTTCGAACTTGGAACGAGTATGAAGAAATTAACGATACTTCTTTATCTTTTGAGTTGTTCTGCCGGATTGATCGCTCAAGACCTTTGGTCTCTACCCGTACCTGATGAAAAAAATGGGATCACTTCTTATGGACTCGTTGAGAATAATTCTGATCTAGTTCATGGCCTATTAGAAGTAGAAGGCGCTCTGGTGGGATCCTCGCGGACAGAAAAAGATTGTGGTCAGTTTGATAATGATCGAGTGACATTGCTTCTTCGGTCCGAACCAAGGAATCCCTTCAATATGATTCAAAATGGATCTTATTCTATCGTTGATCAGAGATTTCTCTATGAAAAATATGAATCGGAGTTTGAAGAAGGGGGGGGAGTCCTTGACCCGCAACAGATAGAGGAGGATTTTTTCAATCACATAGTTTGGGCTCCTAGAATATGGCGCCCTTGGGGCTTTCTATTTGATTGTATTGAAAGGCCCAATGAATTGGGATTTCCCTATTGGGCCAGGTCATTTTGGGGCAAGCGGATCATTTATGATGAAGAGGATGAGCTTCAAGAGAATGATTCAGAGTTCTTGCAGGGTGGAACCATGCAGTACCAGACACGAGATAGATCTTCCAAAGAACAGGGTTTTTTTCGAATAAGCCAATTCATTTGGGACCCTGCGGATCCACTCTTTTTCCTATTCAAAGATCAGCCTTTTGTCTCTGTGTTTTCACATCAACAATTCTTTGCAGATGAAGAGATGTTAAGGGGACTTCTTACTTCCCAAACAGATCTTCCTACATCTATATATAAACACTGGTTTATCAAGAATACGCAAGAAAAGCATTTTGAATTGTTGATTCATTGCCAGAGATGGCTTAGAACCAATAGT